CCAAATCCCATCAATCGAATCATTTTTTCGAGAAATACGAGACATCTAAGTCGTACAAGTAAAGAGATCTATTCATTGATAAGAAAAAGAAAAAACGTGAACGGTGATTGGATTGATGAGAAAATCGAATTCTGGGTCGCGAACAGTGATTCGATTGATGATGAAGAAAGAGAATTCTTGGTTCAGTTCTCCACCTTAACGACAGAAAAAGGGATTGATCAAATTCTATTGAGTCTGACTCATAGTGATCATTTATCAAAGAATGACTCTGGTTATCAAATGATTGAACAACCGGGATCAATTTCCTTACGATACTTAGTTGACATTCATCAAAAGGATCTAATGAATTATGAGTTCAATAGATCCTGTTTAGCAGAAAGACGGATATTCCTTGCTCATTATCAGACAATCACTTATTCACAAACCTCGTGTGGGGCTAATAGTTTTCATTCCCCATCTCCTCATGGAAAACCCTTTTCGCTCCGCTTAGCCCTATCCCCTTCTAGAGGTATTTTAGTGATAGGTTCTATAGGAACTGGACGATCCTGTTTGGTCAAATACCTAGCGACAAACTCCTATGTTCCTTTCATTACGGTATTTCCGAACAAGTTCCTGGACGACAAGCTTAAAGGTTATCTTATTGATGATATCGATATTGATGATAGTGATGATGACCTTGATATTGATGATAGTGACGATATTGATGATAGTGATGGTATTGATGATAGTGATGATGACCTTGATATTGATATGGAGCTGCTAACTATGACGAATGTGCTAACTATGTATATGACGCCGAAAATAGACCGATTTGAGATCACCCTTCAATTCGAATTAGCAAAAGCAATGTCTCCTTGCATAATATGGATTCCAAACATTCATGATCTGCATGTGAATGAGTCGAATTACTTATCCCTCGGTCTATTAGAGAACTATCTCTCCAGTGAAAGATGTTCCACTGGAAAGATTCTTGTTATTGCTTCGACTCATATTCCCCAAAAAGTGGATCCCGCTCTAATAGCTCCGAATAAATTAAATACATGCATTAAGATACGAAGGCTTCTTCTTCCACAACAACGAAAGCACTTTTTCATTCTTTCATATACTAGGGGATTTCACTTGGAAAAGAAGATGTTCCATACTACTGGATTCGGGTCCATAACCATGGGTTCCAATGCACGAGATCTTGTAGCACTTATCAATGAGGCCCTATCAATTAGTATTACACAGAAGAAATCCATTATAGAAACTAATACAATTAGATCAGCTCTTCATAGAAAAACTTGGCATTTTCGATCCCAGATAAGATCAGTTCAGGATCATGGGATCCTTTTCTATCAGATAGGAAGGGCTGTTGCACAAAATGTACTTCTAAGTAATTGCCCCATAGATCCTATATCTATCTATATGAAGAAGAAATCATGTAAGGGAGGGGATTCTTATTTGTACAAATGGTACTTCGAACTTGGAACGAGCATGAAGAAATTAACGATACTTCTTTATCTTTTGAGTTGTTCTGCCGGATCGGTCGCTCAAGATCTTTGGTCTTCATCCAGACCCGATGAAAAAAATTGGATCACTTCTTATGGATTCGTTGAGAATGATTCTGATCTAGTTCATGGCCTATTACTATTATTACTATTAGAAGTAGAAGTAGAAGGCGCTCTGGCGGGATCCTCACGGACAGAAAAAGATTGCAGTCAGTTTGATAATAATCGAGTGACATTGCTTCTTCGTTCCGAACCAAGGAATCAGTTAGATATGATGCAAAATGGATCTTGTTCTATCGTTGATCAGAGATTTCTATATGAAAAATACGAATCGGAGTTTGAAGAAGGGGCCCTCGATCCGCAACAGATAGAGGAGGATTTATTCAATCACATAGTTTGGGCTCCTAGAATATGGCGCCCTTATGGCAATCTATTTGATTGTATCGAAAGGCCCACTGAATTGGGATTTCCCTATTGGGCTGGGTCATTTCGGGGCAAACGGATCATTTATCATAAAGAGGATGAGCTTCAAGAGAATGATTCGGAGTTCTTGCAGAGTGGAACCATGCAGTACCAGACACGAGATAGATCTTCCAAAGAACAAGGCTTTTTTCGAACAAGCCAATTCATTTGGGACCCTGCGGATCCATTCCTTTCCCTATTCAAAGATCAGCCCTTTGTCTCTGTGTTTTCACGTCGAGAATTCTTTGCAGATGAGGAGATGTCAAAGGGGCTTATTGCTTCCCAAACAAATCCTCCTACATCTATATATAAACGCTGGTTCATAAAGAATACGCAAGAAAAGCACTTCGAATTGTTGATTCATCGCCAGAGATGGTTTAGAACCAATAGTTCATTATCTAATGGATCTTTCCGTTCTAATACTCTATCCGAGAGTTATCAGTATTTATCAAATCTGTTCCTATCTAACGGAACACTATTGGATCAAATGATAAAGACATTGTTGAGAAAGAGATGGCTTTTCCCGGATGAAATGAAACATTTGATTC